TTCAGATAAATAAGAAGTCAGAAAGTTACACAAAAATTTTTCAAAATAAATGAATAAATTAATTTCAACGATGTATTAATTTTAACTAAATATCTCTTTTTTACCCTTCTTCAATATTAAATATTCAATATATATATATTCATATTTATAATTTATATTTAGAAAAACGTCGATTATTGTAATTGTGACAAACAGGTTGATGGGGAAAAAAGACTCCCCCATCTCCAAAACAAGAAAATATACTAACAAAGGCTCAAGTTTTGTATCTTGTCTTTATTCTTTTTTCAAAAGCTTTTTATAATTTACTAACCCCTAAACCGAAGAATTATTATTATACATATCCTAATATCCTAATAGCGAAGCGAGTTATAGTTCATATTGATTAGCAACAAACAATAGGTTTGTTGATTTCCTATTAAGAATGAAATGGGCCTATTTTTATATTCGGATTATTCCAATGTTTTATTTTATGACTTTTTTTGTCGCACAAAAAAACTTTTTGAGTTTCCGGTAGAAAGAGATTTACCTAATGACAACGCTTTTAAGGCTGCCCAATATCCCTTCCCTTTCCAAATATTTTTACGAATACGCTTTTTTGATATAGAAGTACGTTTTTTTGGAACTGCCATTTAAAAATTAAGAGGTTACTCGTTGTTATAGTTGGATGTGAAAGACATCTATTGGTCAAAACGAATATATTCATTATCTAGTTATTTTATTATTTTATAGAGAATAATTAGATAATATAATATATATTATCTAGAGAAAACAAAAAAACATATATATATATATATATAGATAAAAAATATGCGAAAATCATACAATATATATATAGATCAAAAATATGCGAAAATCATACAAAATCTTACTATAAAAATATAATTAAATTTTTTTTCTACATAAAATAGACCGAAGGATTTAAGAACCCTTTAAGAACCCATTGCCTAATGAAAAGCCTAATGAAAACTTTAAATTTTTCTATTAATTGGTCAAATTTGAGTAAAGAATACTTCGAAATTCCATTTTAAAATTCGAATCAAACTAGTAATTAAATAAATGAATCTGTTAAAAGATACACGTTTTGTTAAAAAAAATCTTCGTTATTTTTTTATTAAATTTGATTTTATTTTACCCCCTTTTGATAATTACCCCCTTTTTTGATAAATATAAAAATAAATCTTATAGAAAATATAAAATGTTAGATATTATAGTGTTTCCTATAAATGTTTTTTTATTGAAACGTAAACTAATCAATCAGTTTCATACTGAAACTAGTTAATGATTTGGAACAAACTGACTAAAAAGCCAGATTTGTACAAAAATTGTACCTTTGTTAATCCTATGATTCATATCGATTCATATCAGATTTCTTTTTAGTGTAATTTTTTATCATTACTTTATGAATATAAAGTGATTTAATAATAATGAAATTTTGTATTTTCGTTATTTTAAGAAAAATCTTAGTTAATAACTAAATTCGCTTTTTATGAGCAAGTAGGTCATATCATTTGCCCAATTGTAACTTCTTTATTTTAATATTTAATTTGGAAAGACCCAGATAATATATAAAATTCGAAAAATATCTTTAAGTTAGTACATCTCTTGATTTTTTTATTGACCCCTTTTGTTTTGAAATTGAAAAGGGGTAGGATCCAGTAAATCGGAAACAATCAATTAAGAATAAAAAACTTTTTTATGGAACAGACATATCAATATTCGTGGATAATACCTTTCCTTCCACTTCCAGTTCCTATGTTAATAGGAGCGGGACTTCTTCTTTTTCCGTCGGCAACAAAAAGTCTTCGCCGTATGTGGGCTTTTCAAAGTGTTTTTTTGTTAAGTATAGTCATGATTTTTTCGATCAATCTGTTTATTCAGCAAATAAATGGCAGTTCTATCTATCAATATGTATGGTCTTGGATCATTAATAATGATTTTTCTTTAGAATTCGGTTACTTGATCGACCCGCTTACTTCTATTATGTCAATATTAATCACTACTATTGGAATTATGGTTCTTATCTATAGTGATAATTATATGTCGTATGATCAAGGATATTTGAGATTTTTTGCTTATATGAGTTTTTTCAGTACTTCTATGTTAGGATTAGTTACTAGTTCTAATTTGATACAAATTTATATTTTTTGGGAATTGGTAGGAATGTGTTCATATCTATTAATAGGGTTTTGGTTCACACGGCCTGTTGCTGCAAATGCTTGCCAAAAGGCATTTGTAACTAATCGTGTTGGGGATTTTGGTTTATTATTAGGAATTTTAGGTTTTTATTGGATAACAGGGAGTTTCGAATTTCGAGATTTATTCAAAATATTCAATAACTTGATTTCTAATAATCATAATGAAGTAAATTTTTTATTTGTTACTTTCTGTGCCGTTCTATTATTTTCCGGTGCGGTTGCTAAATCTGCACAATTTCCCCTTCATGTATGGTTACCGGATGCCATGGAGGGGCCTACTCCTATTTCGGCTCTTATACATGCTG